TTCAAGGAATATATGTACATTTTTTGGATAGATTAGACAAAATAAAATAATTGAAGTTAAACCAGACAGAATAATTGATATTTCATTCATATCTTATTATGGATGAGATAAATAAAATAACAAAATTTGAAAATAAATAAAATAAGACAGTAATATAGGGATTCATTGAGATTCTAAAATTGGAATCATACTTATTTCGGATGAGCCAAGCCAATAGGATGAAATGAAAAAGTTCTGCATCATTAACTATGTAAGATGCACATCAACATCAATCAATTCTATATCCAGCTAAGAAAAAGAAAAAGTATGATCCAATAGAAAGAGCATATCTCTGGACACCTAGATAATTTATATATGATGATCAAGACCACTAATAAATATATATATCTATTCCCGGCAATTCATTCAAATAAATATGGGATATGGGAATAGATACTCATACAAATGAATTGCCGGGAACCAGATTTGAACTGGTGACACGAGGATTTTCAGTCCTCTGCTCTACCGGCTGAGCTATCCCGACCATTCTTGACGCACCATCCTCATTTTATGAAATTACTTGAGTCTATGTCAACTAAATAAAAAAAAAAATACGAAAAAAAAAAATAAGACTTTGTAAGTTTCGGTAGTAGTAATTTGTATCTATGGTTCATTATTCATATGAGGATTTTTTGCTCAAAGATAAGATGCTTATTTGTACGTTTCTCAAATATAAAAAAATTCTACTTGTGTCAAATATATTCTATATTCAACTACAAATTCCACTCGGATCCTTTTGTGAAAGAATAGACTGAATAATAATGAATTTTAACGAATTTTTATTCGTTAAATAAAATAAAAAGAGGATATAGGATAAAAAATTAGAGAATAAAAAGGGCTTTTGGGGATAGAGGGACTTGAACCCTCACGATTTCTAAAGTCGACGGATTTTCCTCTTACTAAAAATTTCATTGGTGTCGGTATTGACATGTAGAATGGGACTCTATCTTTATTCTCGTCTGATTAATAAGTTCTTCAAAATATTCATCAGACTATGGTGGAGTGACTGATTTGATCAATGAATATTCCATTTTTTCTTCAAGTTGTAATTGATTGGATTCACATTTGTGATACAAATATTTACAAATAGAAGTTTGGAGTCTTCATTAATCAATTGAAATTGTATTTCAGTACATATATAACATATATATATAAAGATATATATGTTATCCTTTCTGGAATTTGTGGATTTATTTCCTACTGCGAAAGGAAATGTTGTCAACTCCATTTGTTCGAACAGCTTCCATTGAGTCTCTGCACCTATCCTTTTTTGATTTTCACTTTCTGAACTTTTATTTGTTTGTTTTCGGAAAGAAGGATTTGGCTCAGGATTGCCCATTGTGAATTCCAGGGTTTCTCTGAATTTGAAAGTTTTCACTTGGTAAGTTTCCATACCAAGGCTCAATCCAATTAAGTCCGTAGCGTCTACCAATTTCGCCATATCCCCCCTTTTTTCTTTGAGATTGGGATCTCATTAGGATGTTTTTTCATTTGTATTATGAGAATTAAATTATATGCAGGAACTGTTGAATTTTTTAGATACCTATTCCCATATTGAAAAGAGTTTCCTTCTATTTGTTTGATTTTCTTTCATCTATATCGGATACCCATATTTGGTCGAATCAGAAATGATTCTATTATCTCTGTATTCGCAATTCAATATAAAGATATATAGACCACATATATATCTATGTTATCTGTCCCTACTTCTATCATTTTTTGATAGAAATTGGAATAGTCGAAGGTTCTATTTTTTTTTTTTCCTTAGAGCGGACAGATACAAACCCTATAATAAAAAAACGAAAATCAAAAATCCATTTATTAATTTCGTTTTTTTAATTTAGTTTAGAAGTATTCTACATACTCTTATTCGATAATATACTACAATTTTATAATTTTATATACTATTTTTACTATTTTTCTATATACTATTCTACACATATATTATACTATACTATTCTAGAATCTAGAAATAGAACGTATTCTATAAAGAATATCTCAAGAATATAGAAAAAAAATACTAATATATATAGTAAAATTCATATCATATAGAATCATATAGAATAGAATTCTATAAAATAGAATAACATATTCTATTTAAATATAGAAAAATAAATATATTTAAATTAAGCAAAAAAAAAAATGGAAAATATGTTTAATATTATTAAACACATATATTTCTATATTTTTATATTAAATTATTAATATAGATAACAATATATATTAATATGGATGAAAAATATTAATTGGATTTCTTTTTTCTTTCAATATAAAAAGAAAGAATTATATATTGAAAGAAAATGTATTCTATTAATCCTTATCTTCAAATTAACTTATTCTGTTTTTTGTGTTATATACTAGAATATAAAATAAATAATTAATATTGGACATTCTATATTTTTTTCTATGTTTCTATTCATTTTCTTATATTATGACATGGTAATTATGTTATGAAGAGCTAATAGTAAACAATTAATAACTAATATCCCATTAGTTTCTGAAAGAATGCCTATGCATGCACAATTTGTGTGAGCCCGCTTAGCTCAGAGGTTAGAGCATCGCATTTGTAATGCGATGGTCATCGGTTCGATTCCGATAGCCGGCTTTTCTCTATTTGTTTTGATTTTTTACATAATGGATAATGTCTTTTTTTATTTTCTATATACAATAATATATATTTGGATACTGATAGAATCTCTCTAATTCTTCTTTGTAATACAATACTTTAGATTTTAGTAGATTTGGCTTCATTTATCATATTTGTCATTTAGTTTAGTTTTAATTTTGCTTTAGGAGATTTTCCATTTTAAAAAGGAGTGTTTATGTCACGTTACAGAGGGCCTCGTTTCAAAAAAATACGCCGTCTGGGGGCTTTACCAGGACTAACTAGTAAAGAGCCTACAGTCGGAAGCGAACAATCGCGCTCCAGTAAAAAATCTCAATATCGTATTCGTTTAGAAGAAAAACAAAAATTGCGTTTTCATTATGGTATTACAGAACGACAATTGCTTAAATACGTTCGTATCGCTGGAAAAGCGAAAGGGTCAACCGGTCAAGTTTTACTACAATTACTTGAAATGCGTTTGGATAACATACTTTTTCGATTGGGTATGGCTTCAACTATTCCTCAAGCCCGCCAATTAGTTAACCATAGACATGTTTTAGTTAATGGTCGTATAGTAGATATACCAAGTTATCGTTGCAAACCTCAAGATATTATTACAGCGAAGGATGAACAAAAATCAAGAACTCTGATTCAAAAGAATTTTGAATCAGCCCCCCGCAAGGAATTGCCATACCATTTGACTCTTCACCCATTGCAATATAAAGGATTAGTCAATCTAATAGTAGATAGTAAACGGGTTGGTTTGAAAATTAATGAATTGCTGGTTGTAGAATATTATTCTCGTCAGACTTAAACCTAATTAAAATAACAAGAATTTTGATCCGAGGATTTTCCCCCATTCGTGTATAGACGTGGGTATAGGGAAATTTTTATTCCTTGCCCACCTTTTCCATTTTCTGTATTACAGAAAGAAATTAGGAATAGAGAATCCATATCAAAATCAAAAATGGTATCCACTCTTATTTCAAACATTGCGGTCAGTAACATTGATGAATTTGGTAAAGGTGCGGAAAGAGAGGGATTCGAACCCTCGGTAAACAAAAAGCCTACATAGCAGTTCCAATGCTACGCCTTGAACCACTCGGCCATCTCTCCTACATAATGATTATGCTCAGAAACCGAGTGAATAGTGAGTCATTCATATTCCATTTGCGTGGGCGCACACAATCGATGGAAACTCTAAAAATAGAAAGAAAAGTTTTATCAAAAAAAACCTCCTTCGAGGCCGGCCGTGAAGTAATTTGATTAATAAGTCCGTTTTTACGTTATTTTGTACTGTATTGTACAATTCCTTTGTTTGGGGGATTATTTTCTCACGCGATAAAATAATGAAATTATAGAATGGATTACTACCTATGCCTAGATCTCGGATAAATGGAAATTTTATTGATAAGACCTTTTCCATTGTAGCCAATATCTTATTACGAATCATTCCGACAACTTCAGGAGAAAAAGAGGCATTCACTTATTACAGAGATGGTGCGATTTGATTATCTTTTTTTTTTTTACCGATCTCAGTCTTAGGAGAAAAAAACATTCTTCCTTCGGAGAGAAAGAAAAAAAACCTACGCTTGTTGAAGGTGAAGTTTGGAAATAAAACGATTAATTCCTTCTGTCGTGTATCCCCGATTAATGCAGCCTCATATGCTTCAATTTTATTTAGGTTTGTAGTATTAAGCGAAAGGTCATACCTATACCTATGGGGTTAGGTCAACCCTACTCCACTAGTACCAATGGGCGGCATGGGGGAAGAAGCACTACGCTTAGGAATCAACAACACGAGAAAACTTTGTAAAAAAAAACCTTTCTTTCTTATCGGGATCGGGACTAACAAGAATGGTTGGGACAATAAACATCCATCTCGTTCGTATTTTGGATACCCATATAACCATCGAAGACTGTTGAAGTGACTAATTCCGGGAAATTTAGCGGCGTTGAGGACAAAGAAATTGTTGAAGTTACTATTTATCCAGTAAATACTGGATGTTAAGAAAAGATCCTTTACAGGAAGGTTGGCTAGAGATTTCGTGTAAAAACACTAGTCCCGCTCAGTTGATAATGAGAATATAGCAATCTTTTTTGATTCTATGTTTATCATTATACACATAAAGGAGGAGCCGTATGAGATGAAAATCTCACGTACGGTTCTGGAACGGAGATTCTTTGACTCGAATGACGACCGTAACGGATGTCGGCTCAATCTGAAGGAAATTATGCGGAAGCTTTACAGAATTATTATGAGGCTATGCGACTGGAAATTGATCCCTATGATCGAAGTTATATACTTTATAACATAGGCCTTATCCACACAAGTAACGGAGAACATACAAAAGCT